ATCTTAACGTCTCTAATTCAAAACCGAACATGAAACTTTGGTTTCATTCGGCTCCTTTATGGACTATCGATAAATCCCCAGATATAAAAAGATATAAAACGTGAACAAAAAAAAAATAAATAAATAAAAAATAATAATGAAATTGTTATGAATAACAATTTCATATAAAATACAAAACAAAAGAAATTAAACTTCTTTAACTTGGACCCATAACATCTATGTCAGCTTTCTCTCTTACTGCATTCAAAAGAATGTGCTTTCTAGACGATCCCTCTAGAATAGGGAAGTCTTAACAATTTTTCTAGTTACTTCGTTCTCTATTTCTATTTGAAAGAATCCTTAGGAAAAGTTTTTTGTTTCCGCCGGGCTAATCAAATAAAACAAAATTCTATGTCTCTAGTAAACCAAAGTCACCTTTGAATAGCTATTTCGCTTCAATCTTTTCTCTACAAATCAAAAATCGAAGATTTAGTTACGATTAGAAATAAACTTTTCTATCTTTATCCATGGATCCTTTACTCATATTCAATTGAATGTATTCATCCAATTCAAAAAATTATGTTTCGTAATTTCATAATCTAATTTATGTTTATGATTTTTATAGTTGACTCTTGGATACAAATCACGAGAATGTATATTCTTCTTCGAATCTTTTATTGAAAGGTAAAGGATTAAATCCTTTTAAGAAATAAAGTTTTTGATCGGAATATGAATCCAACCGAAGGACCCCTTAACTATCAAGGGGATCACTAGAACGAATCACACTTTTACCACTAAACTATACCCGCTACGATGCCATTATCATATAGAAATGGTCTTTTGTCGAGCAAAGTAATCGGTCGTAATCAATTCAATATAGGATTCAAATTAAAAAAGAATCATGAAAATGAGAGCATTGACATATTTTTTTGTCAGTACATTTAATGAGATTAGGAAAAGAAGACTCATTAAAATAACTTAACTAAAAAAGAAGTTCTTTCTTTTTCGAGAGGGGTTTTTGTTGAAAGATACTGCTGGCCAAACCTCTTTAATTCATAACATAAAAATTTATTGTTCAAGAAAGCATAGTCCTTTATGTAGTCCAGTAAAAAGTAAAATAAGTAATAAAAATAAAGGGCCCGCCTAGGTACCGACCGGGGCCAGGCCGTGGAAATCCGAATCGAATTTCAAAGGGGAGGTTTTTCGTATGAAAAAGCCATTTATTCTTTAATTTATTCTTTAAATTAATTCTTATATTATTTTTATATATTCTTATATTATTTTTATATATTATTATATATTAATATTATTTATTATTTTTCTCTGTCTCTGCTTTTTTAGTATATATTGTATTGTATTTTTTATCTAGTCTATATACAAAAATAATAGAGTATAGAGTATATATAATCTATTCTATATAGATAGATATATAGATTGTATATTGAGTCTGTATTGATTGGAATATTGAGTTGGAGATCTCTGTTTTGAGCACTTACTTTATCTAACTTTTATCAGCAATTCCTTTTAGATAAAGGTTAGATGCTTGATAAAGCTTTATTACATATTTTATATTTTTAATCTATTTTCTATTTCCATTTTTTAATTCAATTTCAATATTTTAATATTGAAATTGAATTTGAGTTATATTTAATTTGAGTTTATTTATTAGTTTTATTAATTCTAATTCTATATTTAAAATTGAAAATTGAAATTAATATTTAAATAAATTCAATTAATTGGGAGAGATGGCTGAGTGGATTAAAGCGTCGGATTGCTAATCCGTTGTACGAGTTCTTCGTACCGAGGGTTCGAATCCCTCTCTTTCCGTTGCGTTGATAACTTGGTCTTGATATTTTTATTCTCTTTCTAATTTGTCTAACCCTCTTGGTTTTTCTTTTTTTTTTTTTTTATATATTTATATATTTATTTATATATATATTATATATATTTATTTATATATATATATTTATTTTAATATTATTTATTTATTTTAATATTATTTATATTATTTATTTATTTTATTATTATATTATTATATTATTTATTTATTTTATTATTATATTATTATATTATTTATTTATTTTATTATTATATTATTTTTTATATTATATATATTTATTGTTTTATATTATATATATTTATTGTATTTATTAATTCTATTTATTATATTTATTATTAATAGTTTTATTCAGTTTTATAGTTAAGGATATAAAATAGATAAAATCCTAAGAACATTTCAAAATTAAGCAAAGAAAACAAAAATGTTTTTTATTCTTCACGTCCGGGATTTCGTCCTGGATCATTAGATAGGAATCCGAAGATGAAGAGAGAAAGAAAGAATATCACTACCGTGTAAACAAAAAGTTTGAGAGTAAGCATTACACAATCTCCAAGATCATTTTTTTTGTTTGGGAAAAAGATAATAGATTCTCGATTTTTAGAACACATATTCGATTTTGACACCAAAAAAGGAAGTGCTTTATAGAAATAGAAAAAATATAGAAAAAAATCCAATTTCAGAAACGCATTTGTAAAATTGGGTCGAGTTTTTCATTATCAAAAATTGCCTTTCATACTGACAATTAGATGTTGCAGGGGAGTCTAAGTATAATATTCTAATAATATAATAATATATATAAAATAGATAGAGTAATCTTCTAAAATAGATAGAGTATGATATACATAGGGTATTTCAATGTTCAATGGAAAACAAAAAGGGTCAGAATGAGGAAATGAGTTGATCCAGATTTATCGTGGCTATACACGAATCTCGATCCTTGACTTGAGGATTCATACTGTAAGCCTTATCTGATCTTATCGTTGTTAGAATTTTTTTTCGTGAATAAATCATGAATTTTTGAAGGTTAGGGCGGTATTTTAGATCTTATCGAAAACTTACAGCAGCTTGCCAAACAAAGGCTAAGAGAAAAAAGAGCACAGGGATGACTGGCATAACATCTACGATTGGCTTCAAAAAAGCGTAGGCCTCCGGTAATTTGGCGAAGAAAAAACCGCTTGAATAAAGGACAGAATTAAAACAGATCCAAATCAAACTAAAGATATTAAGCATAACGAAATTTTTATTCTTAAAAATAGAAATTGTATTTTTTTTTTTGATTGAGTTATTAATATCGTATTAATTTAAATATTAATTTAAATATAAATATAAAATGAAAAAGTAGAGCAGACCAATCAAAAATCCTTCATTCAATTCTCAATAATTCAATTCTCAATAAAAAAAAAGAATAGAAGAAATCATACTTTCATCCAATATCTTAATTGAATTATATATTATGATCAATAAATTGAGTTTAATTCTCTATCTACCTGTAGCAAAATCCTATGAATTAGATTATTCATAGATCTTTTTGAGTGGAATTGACGAACAACCAATAACAATATTAGTGTTTATTAGTGATGAATAGAAATATAATATGGGGTGGGGCGTGGCCAAGTGGTAAGGCAACGGGTTTTGGTCCCGCTATTCGGAGGTTCGAATCCTTCCGTCCCAGAGCATACCCATTCTATTTTTTATTTACTATTCTATAGTCTATAGAATTCTATATAATCTATAATTCTATAGAATTTATTTCTAGAATATTTCTATATTATTTCTATGAGAATATGTATTCTCAGTATATATAATCTTGACTTTCAGTATATGGGGATAAAGATTTTTAGAATAAAAAAAGATTGTCTTTTTGAACAACTTTCTGTTTAAGATTAAGATTCTAATCCATTTTCTCTTTAAGATTCTAATAGATGTGATTCTTTTCTGAATCATATTTTTCATAAATTTGCTTGAGTTCAAATCAAATAAGATATAGACGCAATTGAATCCATTTCTGATTCGAGAAAGATGAGAACATAGATCAAAAAATTCTTTTGAATTCATAAATAAAGGGCCGTACGCCCTTTTCATCACATGCCCATTTCATTTCCTCGAGAATTCATATTTAAGCTTGTTACTTAGAAAAAAAGTTTATGCCCCATACATCTATTTGCATTTTCAATGATGCACTGATGCACTCTAAATCTAGATCTGAAAGCGCCCCCGATTCCGCACCCCTTAAATGATGCAGTCCAATTCTGAATTCTCTGTGGATTTTTGAATTGAATTATAAAGACGAAAGTACTAAGAGTACTAAATTGAATTCAATCAAGGGAATTAAGTTCATTAATCTACAGATTAAGATAGGGTAAAAAATAGGAAGAATAACTTAATCTGGACTTCTTTGACTTTGTTTTGTACCTATACAAGAGAGTCTAGCATCCAGTAAGTGGAATAGGGGGCTTTTTCTTTGATTTATAATCTTTCATCCCCATGACCATATATTTATTCGGACAAAGTATAGATAGCGATTAATCGGCAATGGAAAAGCTCAATTTCAATCCTCGTATCAATTACATATGTAATTACATATGTCAACAAAAAAGAATGCCTAATTCCTATATATATCATATATATAGAAGTCAAAAAAATCGATTACTCAAAAATATGGAAAATATAGATATAAATAGTACCGCCTTAACCAATGACTATTCATGATTCAATAATGTAATTAATTACATATTAAAATGAAAGGTGGAATTAATTCCATATTAAACAAACCTAATTAAAAGTAAAGGGGTATGCTCAAACTTCGTTTGAGACGGTGTGGTAGAAAGCAACGAACTATTTACCGAATCGTTGCAATTGATGTTCGATCCCGAAGAGAAGGAAAACCTCTTCGGAAGGTTGGTTTTTATGATCCAATAAAGAATCAGACCTATTTAAATTTTCCTGATATTCTAGATTTCCTTGAAAAGGGTGCTCAACCTACAGAAACTGTTCAGGATATTTCAAAGAAATCGGGGTTTTTATGCAACTCTGCCTTGCCTTGGCCTTAATCAAAATCAAAGAAAATTCAATCAATGCAATACAAAACAAGGGGGTTTGGATAATTTATATAATTTAGTCTAACCTTGTTTAACACAAGTCCAACAAACACAAGCCTAAGGCTTGTGTTTGTTAATTCTATATCTTATCCATATTTTAATTTTATTTTATTATTATTTCAATTTTCTTTAATAATTTTTTTTATTTATTAAGAATTTCTAATTTTTTTCTTTCTTCATTGTATTCTGTTCAAGTGTATTCTTTTCTCACCATTCACACTCATATTGACAACAACGTATCAAACAAATAGAATTCATTGTGGGTAAATGGATCTATTTTTCTCCCTTCTATAGCTATAGGTTTTTGTACAAGTTTTTATTTTTTACTTCATTCAATAGATAAGATAGGCGATAAAAAATGATCTATCAATTTCTATTTTATCCATATTGTTATTTGAGAATTTTTTGTATTTTCATCTGATCCGTTCATTTTTGTGTTCAGAATCAATTCGAAATTTTTAGATTTCATTTTCTTGCTAGTTTAAGATTTTGATTGTTCCATGTAATTCAATATTTTTTTTTTATTGGGATTCCAATTGTATCTACACATCTTGATTGTTTTTATTATTCTTTTTTGAGGGGGGGTTGCTAACTCAACGGTAGAGTACTCGGCTTTTAAGTGCGGCTAGTATCTTTTACACATTTCTATGAAGCAATAGATTCGTCCATACTCGCGGTAGAGTTGGGAAGACCGCGACTGATCCAAAAAGGAATGAATGGAAAAAACAGCATGTCGTAGCAATGGAGAATTCCGGGAATTTTTTTTGTTATCGGATTGGTCCAAAATTTTGCTTGAATTCTTGGCGCAGAACAAAATGAATTCGAAGTTGGTTCAAGTGAATAAATGGATAGAGCACTATGGCTCCAATTATAGGGAAAGAAAAAAGCAGCGAGCTTATGTTCTTAATTTGAATGATTTCCCAATCTAATTGGATGTTAAAAAAATATTAGTGCCTGATGCGGGAAAGGTTTTTTCCATGAGGGAATTATCCTTCCTTTATTTTATTTTATGAGTCCTAACTATCAGCTATTCACCTTTAGGGGGTGGAGATGAAGGTGTATAAGAAGCAGTATATTGATAAAGAGATTGTTTCCAAAATCAAAAGAGCGATTGGCTTGAAAAAATAAAGGATTTCTGACCATCTTCTTAGTCTTTAATGAGCATAAACTAATTAGATATAAAAGAAAAGGAGAGGATAGAGAGTCCGTTGATGAGTTTATCTCTTGCCAGGGTATTTATTCTTTTCTTACTATAAATACTCTTGTTTTGACTGTATCGCACTATGTATCATTTGATAATCTCAAAAACCCTACCCTTGGTTTAGTTCAAATTGAATTTCAAAATGGAAGAATTCCAAAGATATTTAGAACTAGATCCATCTCGGCAGCATGACTTCCTATACCCACTTTTTTTTCGGGAGTATATTTATGTACTTGCTCACGATCATGGTTTAAATAGATCTATTTTGTTGCAAAATGTCAATTATGCCAATAAATCTAGTTTACTAACTGTAAAACGTTTAATTACTCAAATGTATCATCAAAATCGTTTGATTATTTCCACTAATTATTCTAACCAAAATCCATTTGTTAGATACAACAAGAATTTTTATTATCAAAAGATGTCAGAGGGGTTCTCGGTCATTGTGGAAATTCCATTTTCCCTACGACTCACATCTTTCTTAGAAAGGTCAAAAATAGTAAAATCTCATAATTTACGGTCAATTCATTCAATATTTCCTTTTTTAGAGGACAAATTTTCACATTTAAATTATGTGTTAGATGTACTAATACCCTATCCGGCCCATCTGGAAATCCTGGTTCAAATCCTTCGATGCTGGGTGAAAGATGTTTCTTCTTTGCATTTATTACGATTTGTTCTCCATGAGTATTGGAATTGGAATAGATTTCTTACTCCAAAGAAATCCATTTACATTTTTTCACAAAGTAATCCAAGATTTTTCTTGCTCCTATATAATTCTTATGTATCGAAATATGAATCTATCTTCCTTTTTCTCCGTAACCAAGATTCTCATTTACGGTCAACATCCTCTCGGGTACTTCTTGAGCGAATCCTTTTCTATGGAAAAATAGAAGATCTTGCAGAAGTCTTTCCTAATGATTTTCAGGTTGTCCTGCGGTTGTCGAAGGATCCTTGCACACATTATGTTAGATATCAAGGAAAATCCATTCTGGCTTCAAAGGATATGCCTTTTCTGATGAATAAATGGAAATTTTACCTTGTTATTTTATATCAATGTAATTTTGATGCGCGGTCTCAACCGGAAAGGATTCATATAAACCAATTATCCAAGCATCCTCTCGACTTTTTGGGCTATCTTTCAAGTGTGCGACTAGATTCTTCAGCGGTACGGAGTCAAATGCTGAACAATGCCTATCTAATGGATAATACTATGAAGAAATTCGATACAAGAGTTCCACTTATTTCTTTGATTGGATCGTTGACAAAAGCGAGATTTTGTAACGTATTAGGATATCCCATTAGTAAATCGACCCGGGCGGATTCAACGGATTCAGCTATTATTGACCGATTTGTGCGCATATGCACAAATCTTTCTCATT